GTCCTTGTAGCTTACACCTAAAGCATAACACTGAAGATGTTAAGACGGCTGTCCCACGCACCCAAGGACAAAAGACTTAGTCCTAACCTTACTGTTGGTTCTTGCTAGGTTTATACATGCGAGTATCCGCGCTCCGGTGTAGATGCCCCGGACGCCCCACCCCAACGGGCGACGGGAGCGGGCATCAGGCACACCTCTTCTGGTAGCCCAAGACGTCTTGCAATTGCCACACCCCCACGGGTCTTCAGCAGTAGTTAATATTAAGCAATGAGTGTAAACTTGACTTAGCCATAGCAATTTTAGGGTCGGTAAATCCTGTGCCAGCCACCAAATCCAGACAGGAGACCCAAATTAACATTACTTACGGCGTAAAGTGTGGTAGCATGTTATCCAAGTAGCTAAGATTAAAAGGCAACTGAGCTGTCATAAGCCCAAGATGCCCATAAGGCCTCTATTCAAAGAAGATCTTAGACTAACGATTAATTGAAATCCACGAAAGCCAGGGCCCAAACTGGGATTAGATACCCCACTATGCCTGGCCCTAAATCTTGATGCTCACTCTACCCGAGCATCCGCCCGAGAACTACGAGCACAAACGCTTAAAACTCTAAGGACTTGGCGGTGCCCCAAACCCACCTAGAGGAGCCTGTTCTGTAATCGATGATCCACGCTACACCTGACCCCCCCTTGCCAAATCAGCCTATATACCGCCGTCGCCAGCCCACCCCGTCTGAGGGCCCAACAGTGGACGCAATAGCCTTATCACGCTAGCACGACAGGTCAAGGTATAGCCTATGGGGTGGTAGTAATGGGCTACATTTTCTAGTATAGAACAACCACGGCAAAGGGGCCTGAAACGACCCCTGGAAGGCGGATTTAGCAGTAAAGTGGGACAATCGAGCCCTCTTTAAGCCGGCCCTGGGACACGTACATACCGCCCGTCGCCCTCCTCAAAAGCGACCCCAACCCCCCCTTAACTAAAAAGCTTCTCAGCCGAAGAGGAGGTAAGTCGTAACAAGGTAAGTGTACCGGAAGGTGCACTTAGTATACCAAGACGTAGCTTTAACCAAAGCATTCAGCTTACGCCTGAAAGATATCTGCTAAGCCCAGATCGTCTTGATGCCAACCTCTAGCCCAACCTACATTGACCCGGAATAACAAAGCTACTCCCCACAACCCAACTAAAGCATTTACTAGTCCTAGTATAGGCGATAGAAAAGACACCATTGGCGCGATAGAGACTACGTACCGTAAGGGAAAGATGAAATAGTAATGAAATACCTAAGCTAAAAACAGCAAAGATCAGCCCTTGTACCTCTTGCATCATGGTCTAGCAAGAAAAACCAAGCAAAACGAATTTAAGTTTGCCACCCCGAAACCCAAGCGAGCTACTTACGAGCAGCTATCTTGAGCGAACCCGTCTCTGTTGCAAAAGAGTGGGATGACTTGTTAGTAGTGGTGAAAAGCCAATCGAGCTGGGTGATAGCTGGTTGCCTGTGAAACGAATCTAAGTTCACTCTTAATTCTTCTCCAAGGAAACACATAAACCCTAATGAAGCGAATTAAGGGCTATTTAAAGGGGGTACAGCCCCTTTAAAAAAGAATACAATCTCCACGAGCGGATAAGTAAAACACCCCAAAACTTCCTGTGGGCCCTCAAGCAGCCACCAACAAAGAGTGCGTTAAAGCTCCTACTCAAAAATACAAGAACCCTACGACTCCCTCCCCACTAACGGGCTAACCTATTCCAATAGGAGAATTAATGCTAGAATGAGTAACCAGGGTCCTCCCTCTACAACGCAAGCTTACATCCGTACATTATTAACAAGCACCCAATATACGACCAATCCAACAAGCGTAGTATTAAACATCTTGTTAACCCGACAGAGGAGCGTCCACTAAGAAAGATTAAAACCTGTAAAAGGAACTAGGCAAACCGTCAAGGCCCGACTGTTTACCAAAAACATAGCCCTCAGCAAACCTGAAACAAGTATTGAGGGTGATGCCTGCCCGGTGACCCGAGGGTTTAACGGCCGCGGTATCCTGACCGTGCAAAGGTAGCGCAATCAATTGTCCCATAAATGGGGACTTGTATGAATGGCTAAACGAGGTCTTAACTGTCTCTTACAGGCAATCGGTGAAATTGATCTCCCTGTGCAAAAGCAGGGATAAACCCATAAGACGAGAAGACCCTGTGGAACTTTAAAATCAGCGGCCACTCTAAATCACATTCACGCCCACCGGGCTCACGCACCTAAAAGACTCTGGCCTGCAATTTTTCGGTTGGGGCGACCTTGGAGCAAAACAGAACCTCCAAACACAGGACCATCCCTCCAGACTAAGAGCGACCCCTCAACGTGCTAATAGCACCCAGACCCAATACAATTGATCAATGGACCAAGCTACCCCAGGGATAACAGCGCAATCTCCCCCGAGAGTCCATATCGACGAGGAGGTTTACGACCTCGATGTTGGATCAGGACATCCTAGTGGTGCAGCCGCTACTAAGGGTTCGTTTGTTCAACGATTAACAGTCCTACGTGATCTGAGTTCAGACCGGAGTAATCCAGGTCGGTTTCTATCTATGAAGAACTCTTCCCAGTACGAAAGGAGAGGAAAAGTGAGGCCAATACCACAGGCAAGCCTTCGCCTTAAGTAATGAAACCAACTAAATTACGAAAGGCTCTCACACAACCACGTCCAAGAAAAGGACAAAGCTAGCGTGGCAGAGCTCGGCAAATGCAAAAGGCTTAAGTCCTTTATCTCAGAGGTTCAAATCCTCTCCCTAGCTTTACCTATGACCATCCACCCCCTCCTAATCAACCTGATCATAGCCCTCTCCTACATCCTTCCCATCCTAATTGCAGTCGCCTTCCTCACACTGGTCGAACGCAAAATCCTAAGCTACATGCAAGGCCGAAAGGGCCCAAACATCGTAGGCCCATACGGCCTACTACAACCCCTCGCTGACGGAGTTAAACTATTCATCAAAGAGCCAGTCCGCCCTTCAACAGCCTCCCCCATTCTCTTCGTCACAACCCCCATACTAGCCCTCCTCCTCGCCCTCTCCATTTGAACCCCCCTCCCCCTCCCATTCCCCCTAGCAGACCTCAACCTGGGCCTACTATTCCTACTGGCCATATCAAGCCTAGCGGTATACTCCATCCTATGATCCGGCTGAGCCTCCAACTCCAAATACGCCCTGATCGGAGCACTACGAGCAGTCGCCCAAACCATCTCCTACGAAGTCACCCTAGCCATCATCCTCCTGTCCGTCATCATCCTCAGCGGAAACTACACCCTAAAAACCCTAGCCACTACCCAAGAGCCCCTATACCTCATCTTCGCCTGCTGACCCCTCGCAATAATATGGTACGTCTCTACACTTGCCGAAACGAACCGCGCCCCCTTCGACCTAACAGAGGGCGAATCAGAACTGGTCTCAGGCTTCAATGTAGAATACGCAGCAGGACCCTTTGCCCTCTTCTTTCTAGCCGAATACGCTAACATTATACTAATAAACGCACTAACCACCATCCTATTCTTCAACCCAAGCTTCCTCAACCCCCCCCAAGAACTATACCCCGTAATCCTAGCCACAAAAACCCTCCTCCTCTCCGCCGGCTTCCTATGAATCCGAGCCTCCTACCCCCGATTCCGATACGACCAACTAATGCACCTACTCTGAAAAAACTTCCTCCCGCTCACATTAGCCCTCTGCCTATGACACACCAGCATGGCAGTCTGCTACGCAGGCCTACCCCCCTGCCTAAGACCTCCAGGGAAATGTGCCCGAACCCAGGGATCACTATGATAAAGTGAGCATAGAGGTAACCAGTCCTCTCATTTCCTAGACCTAGGAAAACAGGAGTCGAACCTGCACTAAAGGGATCAAAACCCTCCATACTTCCCTTGTATTATTTCCTAGTAGGGTCAGCTAAACAAGCTATCGGGCCCATACCCCGAAAATGGAAGTTCAACTCCTCCCCCTACTAATGAACCCCCAGGCCAAACTAATCTTCACCAGCAGCCTCCTCCTAGGGACAACCATTACTGCGTCCAGCAACCACTGGGTCCTAGCTTGGGCCGGCCTTGAAATCAACACACTCGCCATCTTGCCCCTAATCTCAAAATCCCATCACCCCCGGGCAATTGAGGCCGCAACCAAATACTTCCTAGTACAAGCGACAGCCTCCACCCTAGTCCTCTTCGCCAGCATAACCAACGCATGGTCCACTGGACAATGGGACATCACTCAACTAACTAACCCGATATCATGCCTAATCCTAACCTCGGCCCTTGCAATAAAACTCGGCCTAGCCCCATTCCACTTCTGATTCCCCGAAGTCCTCCAAGGCTCCCCCCTCCCCACAGGACTCCTCCTATCCACCCTCATGAAGCTCCCCCCAATCACCCTACTCTTCATAACATCCCCCTCCCTAAACCCACCCCTGCTAACAACCATGGCTATCCTCTCCCTCGCCCTAGGAGGATGAATAGGGCTAAACCAAACACAAACCCGAAAAATCCTGGCCTTCTCCTCCATCTCCCACCTAGGATGAATGGCCATCATTATTCCGTACAGCCCTAAACTCTCCCTACTAAACTTCCTTCTCTACACCCTAATAACAGCAGCCACATTCCTCACACTAAACACAATCAAGGCCCTAAAACTAACAACACTCATAACTTCATGAACAAAAGCCCCCGCCCTAAGCGCCGCACTCCTGTTGACTCTCCTCTCACTCGCAGGTCTCCCCCCTCTAACAGGATTCCTCCCCAAATGACTCATCATCCAAGAACTAACCAAACAAGACATAGCCCCCGCGGCCACAGCCCTCTCCCTCCTGTCCCTACTCGGGCTATTCTTCTACCTCCGCCTCGCCTACTGCGCAACAATCACCCTCCCTCCCCACACCACAAACCACATAAAACTGTGGCATACCAACAAACCAACCAACCCTGCGATCGCCATCCTAGCCACCCTATCCATCACACTCCTCCCCCTCTCCCCACTAATCCCTCCCCTCATCTAAGAAACTTAGGTTCAACCCAAACCGGAGGCCTTCAAAGCCTCAAATAAGAGTGCAACCCTCTTAGTTTCTGCTAAGATCCGCGGGACACTACCCCGCATCCTCTGAATGCAACCCAGACACTTTAATTAAGCTAGGACCTTACACAGCCCCTCCCTAGGCAGATGGGCTTCGATCCCATGATACTATAGTTAACAGCTATATGCCCCAACCTACAGGCCTCTGCCTACTAGACCCCGGCACGCAAACAACGTACATCAATGAGCTTGCAACTCACCATGAACTTCACTACAGGGCCGATAAGAAGAGGAATCGAACCTCTGTAAAAAGGACTACAGCCTAACGCTTATATCCACTCAGCCATCTTACCTATGACATTCATCAACCGATGACTATTCTCAACAAACCACAAAGATATCGGCACCCTCTACCTAATTTTCGGCGCATGAGCCGGGATAGTAGGAACCGCCCTAAGCCTCCTCATCCGAGCAGAACTAGGCCAACCTGGCGCCCTGCTAGGAGACGACCAAATCTACAACGTGGTCGTCACAGCCCATGCCTTCGTAATAATTTTCTTCATAGTCATGCCTATTATGATCGGCGGGTTCGGAAACTGACTAGTCCCCCTAATAATCGGAGCCCCAGACATAGCCTTCCCCCGAATAAACAACATAAGCTTCTGACTCCTCCCACCATCCTTCCTACTACTCCTAGCCTCCTCTACAGTAGAGGCAGGAGCAGGCACAGGATGAACCGTCTACCCCCCCCTAGCCGGCAACCTAGCCCACGCCGGAGCCTCCGTCGACCTCGCTATCTTCTCCCTCCACCTAGCGGGCATCTCATCCATTCTAGGGGCAATCAACTTTATCACAACAGCAATCAACATAAAACCCCCCGCCCTCTCACAATACCAAACCCCCCTATTTGTGTGATCCGTTCTAATCACCGCAGTCCTACTCCTCCTATCCCTCCCCGTCCTCGCCGCAGGCATCACCATACTCCTCACCGACCGCAACCTTAACACCACCTTCTTCGACCAAGCAGGAGGCGGAGACCCAGTCCTCTACCAACACCTCTTTTGATTCTTCGGCCACCCAGAAGTCTATATCCTCATCCTACCAGGATTTGGCATCATCTCCCACGTCGTAGCCTACTACGCAGGGAAAAAAGAACCATTCGGCTACATAGGAATAGTCTGAGCCATACTATCCATCGGCTTCCTGGGCTTTATCGTCTGAGCCCACCACATATTCACAGTAGGCATGGACGTAGACACCCGAGCCTACTTCACATCCGCCACCATAATCATTGCCATCCCCACTGGCATTAAAGTATTCAGCTGACTAGCCACCCTGCACGGAGGAACAATCAAATGAGACCCCCCAATACTATGAGCCCTGGGCTTCATCTTCCTCTTCACTGTCGGAGGCCTAACAGGTATCGTCCTGGCAAACTCCTCACTCGACATCGCCCTACACGACACCTACTACGTAGTAGCCCACTTCCACTACGTCCTATCAATAGGAGCAGTATTCGCAATCCTAGCAGGCTTCACACACTGATTCCCCCTATTCACAGGGTACACCCTACACCCCACATGAGCCAAAACCCATTTCGGGGTCATATTCGTAGGCGTCAACCTAACCTTCTTCCCCCAACACTTCCTAGGCCTAGCCGGAATGCCACGACGCTACTCCGACTACCCAGACGCCTACACCCTATGAAACACCATCTCCTCAGTAGGCTCACTAATCTCCATAACCGCCGTAATCATACTAGTATTCATCATCTGAGAAGCCCTCGCGTCCAAACGTAAAGCTCCCCGACCAGAACTAACAAGCACCAACATCGAGTGAATCCACGGCTGCCCTCCCCCATTCCACACATTCGAAGAGCCAGCCTTCGTCCAAGTCCAAGAAAGGAAGGAATCGAACCCCCATATGTTGGTTTCAAGCCAACCGCATATAAACCACTTATGCTTCTTTCTCATAGAGATGTTAGTAAAATAATTACATAGCCTTGTCAAGGCTAAATTACAGGTGAAACCCCAGTACATCTCTACACCCACCATGGCCAACCACTCACAACTAAGCTTCCAAGACGCGTCCTCCCCAATCATAGAAGAACTAATACAATTCCACGACCACGCCCTCATGGTAGCCCTAGCTATCTGCAGCCTGGTCCTCTACCTTCTCACTCTCATACTCACCGAAAAACTATCATCAACCACAGTTAGCGCCCAAGAAATCGAACTTGTCTGAACAATCCTCCCAGCAATAGTCCTAGTCATACTTGCTCTCCCCTCCCTCCGAATTCTTTACATGATAGACGAAATCAACGAGCCCTGCCTGACCCTAAAAGCCATCGGTCACCAGTGATACTGATCATACGAGTATACTGACTTCAAAGACCTCTCATTCGACTCCTACATGGTCCCCACAACAGACCTGCCACTAGGACACTTCCGCCTACTAGAAGTCGACCACCGCGTCATCGTCCCCACAGGATCACCCGTTCGGGTGATCGTCACCGCCGACGACGTCCTCCATTCATGAGCCGTCCCAAGCCTAGGCGTAAAAACCGATGCAATCCCAGGACGCCTCAACCAAACTTCCTTCCTCGCCTCCCGGCCCGGAGTCTTCTACGGACAGTGCTCAGAAATCTGCGGAGCCAACCACAGCTTCATGCCAATCGTAGTAGAGTCCGCCCCACTCGCCAACTTCGAGAACTGATCCTCCCTACTATCATCCTAACCATTAAGAAGCTATGAGACAGCGCTAGCCTTTTAAGCTAGAAAAAGAGGACCCACGCCCCTCCTTAATGACATGCCACAACTAAACCCAAACCCCTGATTCTTCATCATACTCATCTCATGACTAACCTACTCTCTAGTCATCCAACCCAAGCTACTAGCATTCACGTCTACAAACCCTCCACTCAACAAAACCCATACAACCCCAAACACCACCCCCTGAACCTGACCATGAACCTAACCTTCTTCGACCAATTCTCAAGTCCCTCCCTCCTAGGAATCCCCCTAATCCTAATCGCAACGACATTCCCGGCCCTCCTCCTACCCGCCCCAAACAACCGATGAATCCCCAGCCGACTCTCCGCCCTCCAACTATGATTCATCAACCTCGTCACAAAACAACTCATACTCCCACTAGACAAAAAAGGCCACAAATGAGCCATAATCCTAACATCCCTACTGATCTTCCTCCTCCTAATCAACCTCCTAGGCCTACTCCCCTACACATTCACCCCAACCACCCAACTGTCCATAAACCTGGCCCTAGCCTTCCCCCTATGACTTGCCACCCTCCTCACAGGCCTACGAAACCAACCCTCCACTTCCCTAGCCCACCTTCTACCAGAAGGCACCCCCACCCTACTAATCCCAGCCCTCATCCTAATCGAGACAACAAGCCTCCTCATCCGGCCCCTGGCCCTAGGAGTACGCCTAACAGCCAACCTCACAGCAGGCCACCTCCTCATCCAACTCATCTCCACTGCCACAGCGGCCCTACTCTCAACCATACCAGCAGTCTCCCTCCTCACCCTACTAGTACTCTTCCTCCTAACCATCCTAGAAGTAGCGGTAGCCATGATCCAAGCCTACGTCTTTGTGCTCCTTCTAAGCCTCTACCTACAAGAAAACATCTAACCCCAATGGCTCACCAAGCACACTCCTACCACATAGTAGACCCAAGCCCATGACCCATCCTCGGAGCAGCCTCCGCCCTCCTCATAACCTCCGGCCTAACCATATGATTCCACTACAACTCCCCCCAACTCCTGATCATAGGCCTACTATCTACCACCCTCGTCATATTCCAATGGTGACGCGACATCATTCGGGAAGGCACTTTCCAAGGCCACCACACCCCCGCCGTCCAAAAAGGCCTGCGCTACGGCATAATCCTATTCATCACATCAGAAGCCTTCTTTTTCCTCGGCTTCTTCTGAGCCTTCTTCCACTCAAGCCTAGCCCCCACCCACGAACTAGGAGGACAGTGGCCCCCCGTCGGAATTAAACCCCTAGACCCAATAGAAGTCCCACTCCTAAACACAGCCATCCTCCTGGCCTCAGGAGTCTCTGTCACATGAGCCCACCACAGCATCACCGAGGCCAACCGCAAACAAGCCATCCAAGCCCTCGCCCTCACAGTTCTCCTGGGCTTCTACTTCACCGCCCTCCAAGCCATGGAGTACCACGAAGCCCCCTTCTCCATCGCCGACGGAGTCTACGGATCTACCTTCTTCGTCGCCACCGGATTCCACGGCCTCCACGTAATCATCGGATCCACATTCCTCCTAGTGTGCCTACTACGCCTAATCAAGTTCCACTTCACAACCAACCACCACTTCGGATTCGAAGCGGCAGCCTGATACTGGCATTTCGTAGACGTTGTCTGATTATTCCTCTACGTGTCCATCTACTGATGAGGATCCTACTCTTCTAGTATACTAATTACAATCGACTTCCAATCCTTAGAATCTGGTTCAACCCCAGAGAAGAGTAATTAACATAGTCCTATTCATAATTACACTATCCCTCACACTAAGCATCATCCTAACCGCGCTCAACTTCTGACTAGCCCAAATAAACCCCGACCCAGAAAAACTCTCCCCATACGAGTGCGGCTTCGACCCCCTAGGATCCGCCCGACTCCCCTTCTCAATCCGATTCTTCCTAGTAGCAATCCTATTTCTCCTCTTCGACCTAGAAATCGCCCTACTCCTCCCCCTCCCATGAGCCCTCCAGCTCGAAAACCCCACCACCACACTAACCTGAACCTCCACCCTTATCCTGCTCCTAACCCTAGGCCTAATCTATGAGTGGGCCCAAGGAGGCCTAGAATGGGCAGAATAACAGGAAGCTAGTCTAACTAAGACAGTTGATTTCGGCTCAACAAATTATAGTAATCACCCTATAGCCTCCTTCATGACACTCATGCACCTAAGCTTCTACTCAGCCTTCACCCTAAGCAGCCTAGGCCTAGCCTTCCACCGAACCCACCTAATCTCAGCCCTACTTTGTCTAGAGAGCATAATACTATCCCTGTACGTAGCCCTGGCCATATGGCCCATCCAGACACAAACACCATCTTCTACTATCCTACCAATCCTCATACTAACATTCGCCGCCTGCGAAGCAGGCACAGGCCTGGCTCTTCTCGTCGCCTCCACCCGAACCCACGGCTCCGACCACCTCCACAACTTCAACCTCCTACAATGCTAAAAATCATCATCCCAACTATCATGCTTCTCCCTCTAACCGTCCTCTCCCCATGCAAACATCTATGGGCCAACACCACAACGCACAGCCTACTAATCGCCGCTATCAGCCTACAATGGCTCACTCCCACCTACTTCCCCAGCAAAGCCCCAACCCCCTGAACCTCTATCGACCAAATCTCCTCCCCCCTACTCGTACTCACATGCTGACTCCTCCCCCTCATAATCCTAGCAAGCCAAAACCACCTGGAACAAGAACCAACCACCCGCAAACGAACCTTTATCGCAGCGCTAGTTCTAACCCAACCACTCATCCTCCTAGCATTCTCCGCCTCAGAACTAATGCTCTTCTACATCGCATTCGAAGCTACCCTCATTCCCACCCTGATCCTCATCACCCGATGAGGAAGCCAACCGGAACGACTCAACGCAGGAATCTACCTGCTATTCTACACCCTTGCCAGCTCACTCCCCCTACTAATCGCCATCCTACACCTCCACAACCAAATCGGCTCACTATACCTCCCGATATTCAAACTCACCCACCCAACAACAAATTCCTCCTGAGGCGGACTATTATCCAGCCTAGCCCTCCTCCTAGCCTTCATGGTCAAAGCCCCCCTCTACGGCCTCCACCTATGACTGCCCAAAGCCCACGTAGAGGCCCCCATTGCCGGCTCCATACTACTCGCCGCCCTCCTCCTAAAACTAGGAGGGTACGGCATCATACGAATCACCCTCCTAACCAACCCCTCACTAAATAACCTCCACTACCCCTTCATCACCCTCGCCCTCTGAGGGGCCCTCATAACAAGCGCAATCTGCCTCCGACAGATGGACCTAAAATCACTAATCGCCTACTCATCCGTCAGCCACATAGGCCTAGTCATCGCCGCAACCATAATCCAAACCCAATGAGCAATCTCAGGCGCAATAATCCTGATGATCTCCCATGGCCTAACCTCCTCCATACTTTTCTGCCTAGCCAACACCAACTACGAACGCACCCACAGCCGAATCCTCCTACTAACACGAGGCCTCCAACCCCTCCTGCCCCTTATGGCCACTTGATGGCTCCTGGCCAACCTAACCAATATAGCGCTCCCCCCAACAACCAACCTTATAGCAGAACTAACCATTGTAGTCGCCCTCTTCAACTGATCCTCCCTCACACTCCTCCTCACAGGATCCACCATCCTACTAACCGCCACATACACCCTATACATACTCGCAACAACACAACGGGGAACCCTCCCATCCCATATCACCTCAATCCAAAACTCCTCCACACGAGAACACCTACTGATGGCCCTTCACATAATCCCCATAATCCTTCTCATCCTCAAACCCGAACTCATCTCCGGAACCCCCATATGCAGGCATAGTTTCAACCAAAACATTAGACTGTGATTCTAAAGACAGAAGTTAAACCCTTCTTGCCTGCCGAGGGGAAGTCCAACCAACAAGAACTGCTAACTCTTGTGCCTGAGCCTAAAACCTCAGTCCCCTTACTTTCAAAGGATAACAGCAATCCAATGGTCTTAGGAGCCACTCATCTTGGTGCAAATCCAAGTGAAAGTAATGGACCTATCCCTAGTCCTAAATACTCTCACGCTCCTCACCCTAACAGTCCTTCTCACCCCCATTATCCTCCCCCTCCTGTCAGACAGCCTCAAAAACACCCCCACCACCATCACAAACACCGTCAAAACCTCCTTCCTGATCAGCCTCATTCCCATAACAATCTACATCCACACCGGGATAGAAAGCCTAGTCTCCCTCTGAGAATGGAAATTCATCATAACATTCAAAATTCCCATCAGCCTTAAAATAGACTTCTACTCCCTAACATTCTTCCCAATCGCCCTATTCGTGTCCTGATCCATTCTACAATTCGCAACGTGATACATGGCCTCAGACCCCTACATCACAAAATTCTTCACATACCTCCTCTTCTTCCTCACCGCAATACTCATTCTAATCCTTGCCAACAACTTCTTTGTCCTCTTCATCGGCTGAGAAGGAGTAGGGATCATGTCTTTCCTCCTAATCAGCTGATGACACGGCCGAGCTGAGGCCAACACCGCCGCCCTCCAAGCCATCCTATACAACCGAATCGGCGACATCGGTCTCATCCTCTGCATGGCCTGACTAGCCTTCACCACAAACACATGGGAAATCCAACAGCTCCCCTCCCCCACCCAAACCCCCACACTCCCCCTCCTAGGCCTCATTCTCGCCGCAACAGGCAAATCCGCCCAATTCGGCCTTCACCCATGACTTCCAGCCGCCATAGAAGGCCCCACCCCGGTCTCTGCCCTCCTCCACTCCAGCACAATAGTGGTCGCCGGAATCTTCCTCCTCATCCGAACCCACCCTCTATTCAGCAACAACCAAACCGCCCTAACCCTCTGCCTCTGCCTAGGAGCACTCTCCACCCTATTTGCAGCCACATGCGCCCTGACCCAAAACGACATCAAAAAAATCATTGCCTTCTCCACTTCGAGCCAACTAGGCCTAATAATAGTCACAATCGGCCTAAATCTCCCCCAACTAGCTTTCCTGCACATCTCCACCCACGCATTCTTCAAAGCCATACTATTCCTCTGCTCAGGCTCCATCATCCACAGCCTAAACGGGGAACAGGACATTCGAAAAATAGGAGGCCTCCAAAAAATACTCCCAACCACTACAGCCTGCCTCACCATCGGCAACCTCGCCCTAATGGGCACACCATTCCTCGCAGGATTCTACTCGAAAGACCAAATCATCGAAAGCCTAAGCACATCCTACCTAAACACCTGAGCCCTCGTCCTAACCCTCCTAGCCACATCCTTCACCGCAGTATATACAATCCGCATAGCCGTCCTAGTACAAACCGGACACACCCGAATCCCCACCCTCACCCCAATAAACGAAAACAACCCCGCGGTAACAGCACCAATCACCCGCCTCGCACTAGGAAGCATTACCGCCGGCTTTTTCATCACAGCATACACTCTTCCCGCAAAAACCCCACCCATGACCATGCCTCTCTCCATTAAAATCACAGCCCTAGTGGTCACAGCCCTCGGAGTAGTCCTCGCCCTAGAAATCACCAAAATAACCCAAACCCTAATCCTCACAAAACAAACCCCCTTCTCAAACTTTTCAACCTCCCTAGGCTACTTCAACCCCCTCACACACCGCCTCAACACAACAAACCTCCTAAGCGGAAGCCAAAATATCGCCTCCCACCTCATCGACCTCTCATGGTACAAAACCTTCGGCCCAGAGGGCCTAGCCCACCTCCAACAGCTAGCAGCCAAGGCCGCAACCCCCCTTCACTCCGGCCTCATCAAAGCTTACCTAGGCTCTTTCGCCCTCTCCATCTTCATCATTCTCATATCCTCATACAGAACCCCACCAATGGCACTCAATCTTCGCAAAAACCACCCCCTCCTAAAAATCGTCAACGACTCCCTAATCGACCTCCCCACACCGCCAAACATCTCAGCCTGATGAAATTTTGGCTCTCTCCTAGGCATCTGCCTCATCACACAAATCATCACAGGCCTTCTACTAGCAATACACTACACAGCAGACACCTCCCTGGCCTTCGCCTCCGTCGCCCACACCTGCCGAAACGTCCAATTCGGCTGACTCATCCGAAACCTCCACGCCAACGGAGCCTCCTTCTTCTTCATCTGCGTATACTTCCACATCGGACGAGGCCTATACTACGGCTCCTACCTCAACAAAGAAACCTGAAACATCGGAGTCATCCTACTCCTAGCCCTCATAGCAACCGCCTTTGTCGGATACGTCCTACCCTGAGGACAAATATCATTCTGAGGGGCCACAGTAATCACGAACCTATTCTCCGCAATCCCATACATTGGCCAAACGCTAGTAGAATGAATATGAGGCGGATTCTCGGTCGACAACCCCACACTCACCCGATTCTTCGCCCTCCATTTTCTCCTCCCCTTCGTCATTGCCGGACTCACACTAGTCCACCTCACCTTCCTCCACGAAACAGGATCCAACAACCCCCTCGGCATCCCCTCAGACTGCGACAAAATCCCATTCCACCCCTACTACTCCACAAAAGACATCCTGGGGTTCGTACTAATACTCGCCCTCCTCGTCACCCTCGCCCTATTCTCCCCCAACCTCCTGGGAGACCCAGAAAATTTCACCCCAGCCAACCCCCTATCAACTCCCCCCCACATTAAACCCGAATGGTACTTCCTATTCGCATACGCCATCCTTCGATCAATCCCCAATAAACTAGGCGGAGTCCTAGCCCTAGCCGCCTCCGTCCTAGTCCTCTTCCTAGTCCCCCTCCTCCACACATCCAAACTACGCTCAATGACATTCCGCCCTCTATCACAAATCCTATTCTGGGCCCTAGTCGCCAACCTCCTCATTCTAACCTGAGTAGGCAGCCAACCAGTCGAACACCCCTTCATCATCATCGGCCAACTAGCATCCCTCTCATACTTCACAATCATCCTCGTACTATTCCCCCTTGCGGCCCTCCTAGAAAACAAACTCCTCAAACTCTAACCCACTCTAATAGTTTATAAAAACATTGGTCTTGTAAGCCAAAGATTGAAGACTACGCCCCTTCTTAGAGTTCCTCATCTCAGAGAAAAAGGAGTCGAACCTTTATCACCAGCTCCCAAAGCTGGTATTTTCAACTAAACTATTCTCTGACCCTAAACAGCCCGAATTGCCCCCCGAGACAATCCCCGAACAAGTTCCAGAACCACAAACAGAGTCAGCAACAGCCCTCACCCACCAATTAAAAAAAGCCCTACCCCCCACGAATAAAACATAGCTACCCCACTAAAATCCAACCGAGCATACGACAGACCCCCACCATCCACCGTCCCTACCTCTACCAGAGAACCAAGCACCCCCCCCACAACAACCCCCACCCCAACAACCAACCCCATCCCAAGACCATAACCAACAACCCCCCAGTCTGCTCAACCCTCAGGATAAGGGTCTGCCGCTAACGACACCGAATAAACAAACACCACCAACATCCCCCCTAAATAAACCATAACCAGAACCAAAGACACAAAAGAGGCCCCAAGACTCATTAATCACCCACACCCCGCGACAGAAGCCATAACCAGCCCCACCACCCCATAGTAGGGAGAGGGGTTGGAGGCGACTGCCAGCCCCCCAAAAACGAAACATAGCCCTATAAATAAAACGAATTTCATCATAGTTCTTGCCTGGTTCTTACCCAGGTTTTATGGCTCGAAAAGCCATCGTTACAGACATTTAACTACAAGAAATTCCACCACACCACTCACCCTTTATGCTTTGCCCACCCCCCCTTCCCCCCCACGAGGTGGGTTTCAATGTTTTACAGGGTATGTATTACGAGGCATTCATTTATCGTCCGCATCAGGCATTACCTGTATGAGGGATTTTCCAATTCTCGCCCGCGCTCTTCGCCACCCTATCTCACTTCTTTACGCCCAATACATAATGTTCGTGCCATTACACCCCCTATACATTTTCGTTTCGGGTACAGTGTAGCCCAGCTAACCTCACCACTAGCCTTAGCGCTAAGCGTCACTTGAGTTCGTAATGGATATACCTGTGCCTAACTATTCACGCTAGTAGACGAGGAATGTCCCAGTACACCTTTGCATGCTCTAGGTCTAGATATTCGCCCACCTCCTACCAACAAGTTCCTGTCCTACATATTTCAGGGACTCCCAAGCCAGAGAACCTGGTTATCTATTAATCGTGTGTCTCACGAGAACCGAGCTACCCGGTGTAAGTGCTACTTACGGTTATTGGCTTCAGGGGCTTACATTTAGTAAACTTGCTCTTTTGCGCCACCGGTTGTAATTTCAGGATCATAAACTGCGTAATTCCTGTTCACTTGCTCTTCACAGATACAAGTGGTCGGTAAGGTTAATCCTCCTTACTCTCATAATCCCGGCATTACCGACCTCCTACACTTAGTTTTTTTTGGGGGGATCTTCAATAAGCCCTTCAAAGTGCGTAGCAGGAGATATCTTCCTCTTGACATGTCCATCACATGACTAGCGGGCTATCGTCCCCTGTCGGAGTGAGAATGTCATGGTTTTTGGATAAGCCGTCGCAGACTGACACTGATGCACTTTAACCCCATTCATGAAACCCGCGCTATCTACCTCTTACAAGTAGCAGATAGTGTAGTGCCTGATGGACATGTTTCTCTATTTTCCACTTTCCTGGGATTTGTATCTAAAACCCCAATTTTACCCCAAAATTTCGTTCGTTTTTTTTTTCGTTATCGTTCTTTTTGTTTTCGTTTTTTTTTCGTTAAAATTTGAATACAACTCCCTACATTTTCCAAACACTCACCATTCAACAATCCACATCAAACGTTCCTCCCCTTTTCCCCTAAACCCCCCCCAAAAACTAAAGCAAACAAAAAGACAACGCATAAACAACAAACACCCCCCCT